TAGGGCCCTTATGTGTCTTGAACTTATACTGAATGCAGTTAATCTAAATTTCGTAACATTTTCGGATTTTTTTGATAGTCGACAACTAAAAGGAGATGTTTTCTCAATTTTTGTTATAGCTATTGCAGCCGCTGAAGCTGCTATTGGGTTAGCTATTGTTTCGTCAATTTATCGTAACAGAAAATCAACTCGTATCAATCAATCGAATTTATTGAATAAATGAATAAAAAAAAAAATGAATAAATGAAGTAATATCACTTATAGAAATTAGACTATTCAGCAATTAAAATTATCATGAACTTCAATTAGGATGAATTGAAATGAGCATTGCATGTATTATACGTCGATTTGAGAAAAAAAAGTAAAAAATCAAAGTATCTTGGCCCAATCTCATGAGTTCATCCAGAATTAGATTGATTAGAAAAATTCTGGTAAAATCATTGATTCATCTAGTGTCTAAATATACAATTCATTTAGAAGTTTACTAGATCGAAAATTTATGGCATTAAAAAAGTTATAGATCCAATGTCACATTCAGTAAAGATTTATGATACCTGTATAGGATGTACTCAATGTGTCCGAGCCTGCCCAACAGATGTATTAGAAATGATACCTTGGGATGGGTGTAAAGCTAAGCAAATTGCTTCTGCTCCAAGAACAGAAGACTGTGTCGGTTGTAAGAGATGTGAATCCGCCTGCCCAACAGATTTTTTGAGCGTTCGAGTTTATTTATGGCATGAAACAACTCGAAGCATGGGTCTAGCTTATTAATACGTTCCAGAAAAAACCACTTAAATTCAGTTTGAATACAGTTCATTTTTTTTTACCGACAAAAACCCGTGCTCAAAAAAAAAATAATAATATTCTATTTTCAATTTTTGAGCACGGGTTTTTGTGCCCAAGTGTATCTTGTCTTTACCACGAATGATTTTCCTTGGTTAACAATAATTGTAGTTTTGCCCATATTAATGGGTTCCTTTATTTTCTTTCTACCTCATAGAGGAAATAAAGTAATAAGGTGGTATACTATATCTATATGTATATTAGAGCTTCTTTTAACAACCTATACATTTTGTTCTCATTTCCAATTGGACGATCCATTAACCCAGTTAGCAGAGGATTATAAATGGATCAATTTTTTTGATTTTTATTGGAGATTGGGAATAGATGGACTTTCTATAGGACCTATTTTACTGACGGGATTTATTACCACTTTAGCTACTTTAGCGGCTCGGCCAATTACTCGAGATTCCCGATTATTCCATTTTATGATGTTAGCAATGTACAGTGGTCAAATAGGATCATTTTCTTCTCGAGACCTTTTACTTTTTTTCATCATGTGGGAGTTAGAATTAATTCCCGTTTATCTACTTCTATCCATGTGGGGGGGGAAGAAACGTCTCTATTCAGCTACAAAATTCATTTTGTATACTGCGGGAGGGTCCATTTTTCTATTAATAGGAGTTTTGGGTATTGGTTTATATGGTTCTAATGAACCAACATTAAATTTTCAAACATTAGTTAATCAATCGTATCCCGCGGCACTGGAAATAATATTTTATGCTGGATTTCTTATTGCTTTTGCTGTCAAATCGCCGATCATACCCTTACATACATGGTTACCAGATACCCACGGGGAGGCCCACTATAGTACCTGTATGCTTCTAGCTGGAATTTTATTAAAAATGGGAGCCTATGGGTTGGTTCGGATCAATATGGAATTATTACCCCACGCCCATTCCCTATTTTCTCCCTGGTTTATTATAATAGGAGCAATACAACTAATCTACGCAGCTTCAACATCTCCGGGTCAACGAAATTTAAAAAAAAGAATAGCCTATTCCTCTATATCTCATATGGGTTTCATAATTATTGGAATTGGCTCTATAAACGATACGGGGCTCAACGGAGCCCTTTTACAAATAATCTCTCATGGATTTATTGGGGCTGCTCTTTTTTTCTTGGCAGGAACGGGTTATGATAGAATACGTCTTCTTTATCTTGAAGAAATGGGTGGAATGGCGATCCCCCTCCCAAAAATATTTACGATGTTCAGTATCTTATCAATGGCTTCCCTTGCATTACCGGGCATGAGCGGTTTTGTTTCAGAATTTTTAGTATTTTTTGGAATAATTAGCAGCCAAAAATATCTTTTAATCCCCAAAATACTAGTTACTTTTTTAATGGCAATTGGGATCATATTAACGCCTATTTATTTATTATCCATGATACGCCAAATGTTCTATGGATACAAGTTATTTAATGTTCCAAACTCTTATTTTTTTGATTCTGGACCGCGAGAGTTATTTGTTTCGATCTCTATCCTTCTACCAATAATAGGTCTGGGTATTTATCCGGATTTCGTTCTTTCATTATCAGTTGACAAGGTGGAAGCTATTATATCTAATTATTTTTATCGATAGGTTTTTTTTGAGTAAAAAAAAAAAAAAAATAACAAATCAAAAAGCAATCCTATTATTTGGGATATTGTTCGTTGTCGAATGAGAAAGACCTCTTTTTTCTCTTAAGCTTATTTTTTTCTCTTAAGCTTAAATTGGATTTTCTCTTAAGTTGAAAGTGAAAAAAAAATGCCTTGTAACCAGATAGATTTGTCCTTTGTGAGAACCATTTGAATCCCTACTTGATTCTAATGGTTCTCGACAGTTTCTTTCTTACCTTCTATTCTTACTTCAATATTTAACTAAAAATAAATATAGCTATCTAGCTTTGTATTCGTCAGGATCTAATTAATTTAATTAGATGTTAATGTAAATTAAATGAACCATAACTATGTAACCCTATTCCTAATAAATTAACCCCAAAATAGCATATCCAAATGATAAGAAAACCCATAGAAGCCACAATTGCAGAATTTATACTTTCCAAATTTTTAGTTGTTCGAGTATGTAAATAAATCGCAAATATGGTCCAAGTAATAAATGCCCAAGTTTCTTTTGGATCCCAATTCCAATAGGACCCCCATGCCTCATTAGCCCATACTGCTCCTGAAAGAATACCTATGGTTAAAAAGGTAAACCCTAAACTAATAATCCGATAACCCCAATGATCTAATTGTTGAATCAGTTGAGCCTTATAATAATTTCTAGAAGAAAAAAAAGAAGTGCTTAGTAAAACATTGTTTCTTTCATTCATGTATTTACCCTCTGCAAAGAAAAATGATTCATTTAAAAAAGTATTGTTTTGGCTAAGAATCCTTAGAAGTTTTCGAAATGTAATGACTAAGAGACCTACTGATAATAATGATCCACATAAAAGAGCTGCATAGCCCAATACCATCATACTAACATGCATCATTAACCAATGGGATTGGAGAGCAGGTACTAATATTTCTGATTGATGTATTTCAGTTAACAGACCTGAAGTAACAAAGCCTTGGGTAAAAATAGTAGTTGGTCCAGTTATCGCTCTTAAATAATTTTTATGTTTGTTAATATCTGGAACCATATGAATAACCGAGAAACTCCATGAAAGAAAAATTAAGGATTCATATAAATTACTTAATGGGAAATGGCCTGAATAAATCCAACGAGTGACTAATAATCCTGTTATACAAAAAAAAGTCGCTATCATCCCCTTTTCTGACGAATCATATAGTCCTCTGATTTCATCGACTGATAAGCTTATGAAAAAAATTGTAATTACAATTGAAACGACCGAAAAGGATATATGAGTTAATATATGTTCTAAAATAGAAAATATCATAATTTTTTTTTTAAAGGGAGGAGGTAAAAAATTATACAGAATTCAATTAGGAATTGAATTTTTTATAGGACTTATTATATCTCTTTTATAAGATGCCATGCCGCCACTCGGACTCGAACCGAGATGCTCTAGCACTGCTTCCTAAGAGCAGCGTGTCTACCGATTTCACCATAGCGGCGTAGGGTCTTTGAAATAATAATAATATATTTATAATAATATATTTTGAGTTAATCGTCGAGATTCAAGAAGTCAATTCAATATTTTCAAAATTAATGAGAAAAAAGCGTTTCCTTTCAATATTCAATATAATCAATATAAATAGGCATTGAAAAATTCCAAAAAAAAACAAATCTTTATTATCCTTTCTTAAATTAAATAATAAGATTCAGATGTTTTAGGACATTTTCGTAGTTTATAAATGGAAATCTTGTAACTAAATAATTATGACTTCAACCCAACTAGTTTAAAAAAAAAAAGGTTCCTTCCTTTTTTTGAATATTTTTGCAAAATACATTTTTTTTTTATGAATTTAGGGGCACTTCTTCAATGAACACAAAATTCTTTGTAAAAATTAGAATTAATTATAAACATTGATTAATCTTCCTTTACAAGCATAGGATCCATCCATTTTTGACCACTCAAAATGACACATTATGTGTCTATACTAATATTGGAATGCTGACCTAAATCGATAAAATTTAAAAGAGCACTTTTATCAAACGAGTTGGTAATATATTCTATACTCAGTCAGAAAAATAATCATTCAAAAAGTTACAAAACCGTTTTTTTTGAGTAAAGATCTTATATCTTCTTTTATGTAGAAAAAAAGGAAAACTTATTGATTATTGTGACAAGTGAACCGATGGGGAAAAAAGAATCCCCACTCGGAAATGAGAAAATATATTAAAAAAAAATATATTATATATTAATATATTATATATTAAAAGGAGGAGTAGCATTTTCAGATTTAAATTATTTAATGGATCGTTTGATTATTTAGTTTATTTTTGAGTTTATTTTTGTCGTAGAAAAAAACTTTTTGAATTCGCGGTTGAAAGAGATTTTGCTAATGAAAAAGCTTTCAACGCTGCCCAATATGCTTTTTTTTTCCAAATATTTTTACGAATACGTTTTTTTGATATAGAAGTGCGTTTTTTTGGAACTGCCATGAAAAGGTTTTAAAGTTATTCATTTCTATAGTTGGATGTGAAAGACATCTATTGTTGAAACAATTCAAATTTTTATTTTTTTTTTTCACGAATACAAAACTTTTGAATTTTTGTTTTTTTTTGACATCCCTGTTTATTTTTGTTCTTCTCTATTTTATTAATACCGGTAACAAAACAGGTAAATAAATGGAAAGCTTTCTCAAAATTCAACCCTTACCCTCCCTTTAATTCAAAATTACTTTCATTTTTTTTACTATTAAATTGATCAAGCTCAAAAGAGCGAGTATATAGAATTTGCCTGAAACTAGTAGTTAATCAAAAAGGGATACATGATTTTATTAAAAAAGTTATTTTAGTACTTGTAATTCTCCTTTTTCTTTTAAGTCTATTTTTTTTTATGGTCTGAAAAGAAAAAAAACGTCGATTTCTTCCGACAACGAAAGATGTCTTCCAGTTCAATAAAAGACAATCGTTAAATTTCCCAATGAATTTTTCAATAAAGGAACGAAAAAAAGGTTTTTTCAAGTCAATTTATAGGCCATCCTATCTATTACTATTAATATTAGTCATATCAAAATCAAGTAAATGTATTAAGGAGTCTCTTTTGGTCTAATTCTTTTTCTTTGCTCTATAAATCTTTGCTCTATAAATATAAATTATCGTAATACGTAATATTAATTGAAATTTTTTTTTGTATTTTCCGAAAAATCTTACTTAATATACTTTTTAAATAGTTTAATATAGTAATAAAAACAATAGTTTAATATAGTAATAAAAAAAAATTGAATCGTAACTTGGTTATATTCATATCATTTGACCGATTGTAACTTGTTGATTTGAATATTTGAAGTCTTAAAAAAAAAAGATTGAGAATAATTAAGTTAAGAAGAGCAAATTTTATTTAAGTTTTTCATATCTTGATTAGTGAACCTAAAAATAAAAAGAAAAGGGTGATAAGAGCCGGTGAAGCAGAAATAATTTATTTTTTTTAGAATTTTTAAGAATAAAATAAGAAAAAAAGTTTTTTTTTTATTATGGAATATACATATCAATATTCATGGATTATACCTTTCATTCCACTACCAGTTCCTATGTTAATAGGAGTGGGACTTCTACTTTTTCCAACCGCAACAAAAAATCTTCGTCGTGCATGGGCTTTTCCGAGTATTTTACTGTTAAGCATAGTTATGATTCTTTCATTCTATTTATCTATTCAACAAATAAATAGAAGTTCTATCTATCAATATGGATGGTCTTGGACCATTAATAATGATTTTTCGTTAGAATTCGGTTACTTAATCGATCCGCTTACTTCTATTATGTTAATATTAGTTACTACTGTTGGAATTTTGGTTCTTTTTTATAGTGATAATTATATGTCGCATGATCAAGGATATTTGAGATTTTTTGCTTATCTGAGTTTTTTCAATACTTCAATGTTGGGATTAGTTACTAGTTCGAATTTGATACAAATTTATATTTTTTGGGAATTAGTTGGAATGTGTTCTTACCTATTAATAGGCTTTTGGTTCACACGACCTATTGCGGCAACTGCTTGTCAAAAAGCGTTTGTAACTAATCGTGTGGGGGATTTTGGTTTATTATTAGGAATTTTAGGTATTTATTGGATAACGGGTAGTTTTGAATTTCAGGATTTGTTCGAAATATTCAATAACCTGCTTTATAATAATGAAGTTAATTTTCTATTTGTTACTTTGTGTTCCTTTCTTTTATTTGCTGGTGCAGTTGCTAAATCTGCCCAATTCCCCCTTCATGTATGGTTACCTGATGCCATGGAAGGCCCTACTCCTATTTCGGCTCTTATCCATGCTGCTACTATGGTAGCAGCGGGAATTTTTCTTGTAGCTCGCCTTCTTCCTCTTTTTAGAACCATACCTTATATAATGAATTTCATATCTTTGATAGGTATAATAACAGTATTATTAGGAGCTACTTTAGCTCTGGCTCAAAAAGATATTAAAAGAAGTTTAGCTTATTCGACAATGTCTCAACTAGGTTATATGATGTTAGCTCTAGGTATGGGGTCTTATCGAGCTGCTTTATTTCATTTGATTACTCATGCTTATTCTAAAGCATTGTTGTTTTTAGGATCCGGGTCTATTATTCATTCAATGGAATCCATTGTTGGATATTCGCCAGACAAAAGTCAGAATATGGCTCTGATGGGAGGTTTAAAAAAGTATGTCCCAATTACAAAAACCGCTTTTTTAGTCGGTACACTTTCTCTTTGTGGTATTCCACCTCTTGCTTGTTTTTGGTCCAAAGATGAGATTCTTAATGATAGTTGGTTGTATTCACCGATTTTCGCAATAATAGCTTGTTCCACAGCAGGATTAACCGCATTTTATATGGTTCGGGTTTATTTACTTACTTTTGAGGGACATTTAAACGTTCAATTTAAAAATTTTAGTGGTCAAAAAAGTAACTCTTTCTATTCAATATCTCTATGGGGAAAAGGAATACCAAAAACAATTAAACAAAAATTTCCTTTAATAACTTTATTGGCAATGGCTAATAATGAAATGGATTCTTTTTGTTGGAATAACACATATAAAATTGATGATAATGGAAAAAGGATTATAAGTCC